GTAAAGCGCTCTATTCCTTGATAAGAAAAAGAAAAAACTTCAATAGTGATTGGATTGATGATAAAATAGAATCCTGGATCTCGAACAGTGATTTGATTGCTGATAAAGAAAGAGAATTCTTGGTTCAGTTCTCTACCTTAACGACAGAAAAAAGGATTGATCAAATTCTATTGAGTCTGACTCATAGTGATCATTTATCAAAGAATAACTCTGGTTATCAAATGATTGAACAACCGGGAACAATTTACTTACGATACTTAATTGACATTCATAAAAAAGATCTAATGAATTATGAGTTCAATACATCCTGCTTAGCAGAAAGACGGATATTCCTTGCTCATTATCAGACAATCACTTATTCACAAACCCCGTGTGGGGCTAGTAGTTTTGATTTCCCATCTTCTGGGAAACCCTTTTCGCTCCGCTTAGCCCTACCCCCTCCTAGGGGTATTTTAGTGATAGGTTCTATAGGAACTGGAAGATCCTATTTGGTCAAATACCTAGCGACAAACTCTTATGTTCCTTTCATTACAGTATTTCTGAATAAGTTCCTGGATAACCATCCTAAGGGTTTTCGTATTGATGATAGTGAAGAGAAAATTTTTGATGATAGAGAGGGCACCATTTACAGTCTTTTACCTAGTAACGATAGTCAGGATGGTTACTATAGTTACGATAGTGATGATAGTGACGATTTCGACCGTGACCTTGATAGGGAGCTGAAGTTTATAACTATGAAGGATGTGCTACCTAGGGATATGATTCCGGAAATAGACCGATTTTTTATCACCCTTCAATTCGAATTAGCAAAAGCAATGTCTCCTTGCATAATTTGGATTCCAAACATTCATGATCTGGATATGAATGAGTCGAATGACTTATCCCTCGGTCTATTAGTGAACTATCTCTCCAGGGATTGTGAAAGATGTTCCACTAGAAATATCCTTGTTATTGCTTCGACTCATATTCCCCAAAAAGTCGATCCCGCTCTAATCGCTCCGAATAAATTAAATACATGCATTAAGATACGAAGGCTTCTTATTCCACAACAACGAAAGCACTTTTTCACTCTTTCATATACTAGGGGATTTCACTTGGAAAAGGAAATGTTCCATACTAATGGATTCGGGTCCATAACTATGGGTTCCAATGTACGAGATCTTGTAGCACTTACCAACGAGGCCCTATCGATTAGTATTATACAAAAGAAATCTATTATAGACACGAATATAATTAGATCTGCTCTTCATAGACAAACTTGGGATTTGCGATCTCAGATAAGATCGGTTCAGGATCATGGGATCCTTTTCTATCAGGTAGGACGGGCTGTTTCACAAAATGTACTTCTAAGTAATGGCTCCATAGATCCTATATCTATCTATATGAAGAAGAAATCATGTAACGAAGGGGATTCTTATTTGTACAAATGGTACTTCGAACTTGGAACAAGCATGAAGAAATTAACGATACTTCTTTATCTTTTGAGTTGTTCTGCCGGATCGGTCGCTCAAGATCTTTGGTCTATACCGGGACCTAATGAAAAAAATGGGATCACTTCTTATAGACTCGTTGAGAATGATTCTGATCTAGTTCATGGCCTATTAGAAGTAGAAGGCGCTCTGGTGGGATCCTCACGGACAGAAAAAGATTGCAGTCAGTTTGATAATGATCGAGTTACATTGCTTCTTCGGCCCGAACCAAGGAATCCCTTAACTATGATTCAAAATGGATCTTGTTCTATCGTTGATCAGAGATTTCTCTATGAAAAATATGAATCGGAGTTTGAAGAAGGGGAAGGAGTCCTCGACCCGCAACAGATAGAGGAGGATTTATTCAATCACATAGTTTGGGCTCCTAGAATATGGCGCCCTTGGGGCTTTCTATTTGATTGTATTGAACGGCCCAATGAATTGGGATTTCCCTATTGGGAAAGGTCATTTCGGGACAAGCAGATCATTTATGATGAAGAGGATGAGCTTCAAGAGAATGATTCGGAGTTCTTGCAGGGTGGAACCATGCAGTACCAGACACAAGATAGATCTTCCAAAGAACAAGGCGTTTTTCGAATAAGCCAATTCATTTGGGAACCCGCGGATCCACTCTTTTTGCTATTCCAAGATGATCCTTTTGTCTCCGTGTTTTCACATCGAGAATTCGTTGCAGATGAAGAAATATCAAGCGTACTTCTTACTTCCCAAACACAAAAAGATTATTGGAAATATATAAATAAACGCTGGTTTATCAAGAATCCGCACGAAAAGCATTTCGAATTGTTGATTCATCGCCAGAGATGGCTTAGAACCAATAGTTCATTATCGAATGGGTTTTTCCGTTCTAATACTCTATCCGAGAGTTATCAATATTTATCAAATCTGTTCCTATCTAACGGAACACTATTGGATCAAATGACAAAGACATTGTTGAGAAAACGATGGCTTTTCCCGGACGAGATGGTTGTTTCTATCTGTTCCAATAACGAATCGTTGGTTTAACTGAATAA